GGATCCAGTAGAGGCGGGGCCTGTAGCTCAGGGGATTAGAGCACGTGGCTACGAACCACGGTGTCGGGGGTTCGAATCCCTCCTCGCCCGCAATCAATCATCCTCGAAGGAAATCTCCCGTCTATCTTGCTTGGGTTTGGGTTGGTACCTTGCATTTTCTCTCGGGAGGAGTCGGCGTGGAGAGTACGCCGAAGTCGAGTATAGCTCTATCTCGATTGGAGATGGAGCATTTTATTCACCTACTGCTCGATGAATGAAACCATTCATTCTAAAAATTGTGGAAACTCCGAGTATCTGGTTAGATACCCCTAACCAGATACTCGGTCGGTTTAGGGATGGGATTTCGAGTCCCATCTCAAGGATTTTGAGTCCTTTGGAAACAGGGAAAGGATGGGTTTTCAAAATCCCATCCCCTGCGTGTTTGGGGAAATACTAGGATTTTCGGTCCATCTCATTCACATTCGAATTTTTTTTTTAGACGAATCACGCCCGTGTATCAGTATCAGCCGCCCCTTTCTCCCTCTTCTTTCTTTCTATTCCGTAAGACTATTCCTTTCCTTGAGTACCGCATTGGGGCCATACCCAATATCTTTTGCCGCCCCATCCTTGGTTTGTTTGGAAAGGGAAAAGAAGAAAAGGTGGGGCTTACGAACTTACCTACCTATGAAACTCCATAGAATGAGGAGATGGATTCTTAGTAGTCAACAATCCAAGGATTTACATTCCAGTTTTACGGATTGGTACTAGGGAGTATGAAATTTCCCAAGGATTTCATTTCCTTTTGGTAGATTTAGCTTCGGGGGACACCGATGCAACAGGACCCACCCGTCTCTCGATACGAAGATGCGTTTTCGGCGCCACTTCGTTCGTAGAGGCAAGCACGGAGATTGACCAAATAGAACTTCCCCGCCGGGCCGGGTTCTCTCTGTTTTCTATCTTTCTGGTTTGAAAAGGAAGGGGTCGGGAGACTTATTCCGGAAATGCAAGACGACTTCTGTTCCGGACGCCTCGCGGGGATTCGAACCTCCGTACTACGCATTACTCCATCTCGTGTCTGGTATGCCTACCCTCGTTTCGAAGCAAGGGAACGTGATGGAGTTATGTGAACCGATTCAATTGTACGAATATCTCTCCAGTCCTGTCAACTGCTAAACCGAATTTTCATTCCTTTTTTGCCGGATTTACTAACTGCTAACTGGGAAACTCCACTAAGATTGAAACGAAATCCACAAACCTTTTTGAGAATTCATAGATTCTCCGGGTAGTGGTAAGGTTCCAGTTCATACTGACTATGGCCAAGGGTTCGAATCTAGTCCCGCCCGCAATCAATCATCTCTAAAGCAGTGTTCGATTCCATCCTCGTACAGAGACTTCTTTTTTTCACGGCCTGAAAAGCAAGCCCACGCTTGTCTCACAGGCAAGTCTTTTCACCAATATCAAGGAAATAATACCATATGAATAGACAAAAAAAAAGGGGGGGCATTCCCCCTTCGCCAAAATACTCGGTTGGATGTAACGGCGTGGGTTGTTACTGCGCAACTCCAGCTGTGCACTGCGCGGAAATACTTCTATCTCCTCCGGAATAGACGAGGGATCATTTTCCTAGCAAGTGATTCTGGGTGCGAGAAGACAAGCTAGATAGGAGAATGCCAGGATCAATTACCGAAGAAGATAGAACTATTTCGTAAGTTGCACAGACGGACTAGTTGGGATAGCGGAACCAGCTTTTCATTCATTTGAGGAGAAAAAAAGGAGAAGAAAGAAAAGGAAGTTTCGTACCACAATTCCAAGTGGGTCTAAAAGAAGGTATTCCGTGTGATTTCGATAATAGGATCTATGAATATACCCGATAGGGTTGATGCTAGCGCACGAATGATCATAGCTATTTCAAGAGAATTTTTCGAAATCGAAATTGATGGAGAAACTAATGAATTTTGTCTAGAAGTTATGGGTGTGTCGCTCCTCCCACTCTTCCCGGTGAACATTGATTTAATTATTTTTAGATAGTAATAGATGGAAATGACACTTGTGACGAGCGCCACCGGAACTGATGGGTACGAACCAGCTTTCCATCCATGCCAAAAGAGATGGAGTTTACCAAAAAAACCGGATGGTGGAGGCATACCCCCTAGGGATGGTGAACGTAAAACCGGAGAGAATGTTAGAACAGGATCCTTCATGTATAATCCCGCGTAATCCCTGATATTATCAGTTCCGGTTCGTAAACCAAATGGGGTGATACGAGCAAAAGTTCCCAAATTCATGAGTATATAGATAAACGTATAAGTTATCATACTTGCGTAACCGTTCCCTGAGTCTGCAGCAAGTACCCCAATCATGATATATCCAATTTGGCTTATAGAAGGATAAGCTAGCATACGTTTTACGCTTCTCTGAGTAACGGCAATTAGATTTCCCAATATCATGCTAAAGGTAGCTAATAATCCCACCGCGATATGCCACTCATTAGATAAGTATGGGAAAATTAGACCGAAGAGTCGTGTAAATGAAGCTGGAGCTGCTACTTTAGAGGTAACGGAGAAAAAAGCAACGACTGGTGTAGGGGAGTCAGAGTCGAAAAGAAGATTTTCGATCTTTCCGCTCATTCAGAACCGTGCGTGAAATTCTCACCTCACACGGCTCCTGGTTCGGGGGGGAGTCATAACTTGCTCCCAGAACCTTCCTCGTGTATGTCTCAAATCCATTTTTCCTTAAAAAATTCGTAATCACTCAAAGAAGAGTTGTTAACTTCTCGAGGAATCCCTCATCATTTGTTTCCATCTCCCGCCAGGAGTTTCGTATCAAATTCCTTCTTGCTGGTTTGTCCCTCTTCCTTTTTCAAGGGAATCCTTTCAGCAACGATAGGCACATGCGACAGGCGGAAGAGACAAATTGCGACTTTCTTCGTTCCCGC